ATAAACGATGGAATTGTCCATTGCGATATATAAAAAATGATCGGTTTGAAAATGCTGTACGAAATGAAATGTCACAATATTTTTTTTCTACATGTCCAAGTAATGGGAAACAAAAAATATCTTTTACATATCCACCTAGTTTATCGACTTTTTCGGAAATGATAGAACGAAAAATGTCTTTGTACACGACAAAAAAATTATCCCATGGAGACCTGTATAATTATTGGGTTTATACCAATGAACAAAAAAAAGACAACTTGAGCAATGAATTAATAAGTCGAATAAAAGCTCTAGAAAAAGAAAAAAAAGAAAAGGGATTTCTTGCTCTAGATATGCTCGAAAAAAGTACTAGATTTTGCAATCATCAGAATGAACAAGAATGCTTGACCAAAACATATGATCCTTTATTGAACGGACCATGCCGTGGAGCAATAAAAAAATTTGATTTATGTACAATCATGAATGATTTTATCCCTTATATGGAAGATTCCATAAAAAGTCTTTGGATAAATAAGATCCATGAGCTACTTCCTAAAAATTTCCTAGAATTTGAACATCAAAAGAATTCACTTGGTGGTGGTAAACCATTTTTAAATTATATTGGTAATTCCTTAACTTCATTTTCTTTTGAATTCACACCCAATTTTTGTTTTAAAAACTGTTCCTTATTGGAAGAACAAAGAAAAATTGATTCAGAAAGTCAAGCAAAATCTTTGAAATTATTATTCGATATAATTACAATTGATCCAAATGATCAAACAACTAGAAATGAATCTATTGGAATAGAAGAAATCAGTAAAAAGGTTTCTCGATGGTCATATAAATTGACCAATGCTCTGGAAGAACAGGAGGAAGAAAATGAGGAAAAATCGACGGAAGATAATGAAATCCGTTCAAGAAAAGCCAAACATGTGGTAATTTATTCTGATAATGAGAATACTAATACGGATAATACTATTGATATTGATCAATTAGAAGAGGTGACTTTGATACGCTACTCGAAACAATCGGATTTTCGTAGGGATATCATAAAAGGATCCATGCGTACTCAAAGACGTAAAACAGTTATTTTGGAAATGTTTCAAGCAAATGCACATTCCCCGCTTTTTTTGGATCGAATATACAAAACATTTTTTTTTTATTTTTTTGATATCTCTGAAATGATGAATCTCTTTTTTAGGAATAACGAGGCGAAAAAAGCGGAAAATGAACAGATAGCAATATCAGAAACTTGGGATAACATTATATTTGCTCAAGCAATAAGAGGTTCAATGTTAGTAATCCAATCTTTTCTTAGAAAATACATTGTATTACCTTTATTGATAATAGCTAAAAACATTGGTCGTATGTTATTATTCCAATACTCTGAGTGGTATGAGGATTTGAAGGAATGGGATAGAGAAACACATGTTAAATGCACCTATAATGGTGTTCAATTATCGGAAACAGAATTTCCAAAGGATTGGTTAACAGAGGGTATTCAGATAAAGATTATATTTCCTTTCTTTCTTAAACCTTGGCGAAGATCTAAAATACGATCTCATCATAGAGATCAAATGAAAAAAAAAAGAAAAAAAGAAGATTTTTGTTTTTTAACAATTTGGGGAATGGAATCAGAAGTTCCTTTTGGTTCTCCCCGAAAACGACCTTCTTTTTTTGAGCCCATTTATAAAGAACTCCAAAAAAAAATAAAAAAAAAAATTACAAAAGTAAACCCCATTTTCTTATTTGAATCGAGGAAGGTAAAAGTATATAAACCGAATGAAAATGTAAGAGATTCTAAAATAAATAATAAGATTATTCGCGAATCAACCATTCGAATTCGATCCATGAATTGGGCAAATTACTCACTCATAGAAAAAAAAATAAAGGATCTTGCTGATAGGATAGTCACAATCAGGAATCAAATAGAATTAGAACGAATCACAAAAGACAAGAAAAAAATAGTTCTAACTTGTGATGATAAAAAATCGGAATCACAGAAACATATTTTGCAGATATTTAAAAGAAAAAAGATCCGATTTTTACGTAAATTAAATTTTTTTATGAAATCATTCATTGAAAAAATATACATAGATATCTTTCTACGTATGATTACTGTTTTTAGGATCAATGCACAACTTTTCCTTGAATCAACAAAAAAAATTATCACAAAATCGATTTACAACGATGAAACAAATCGAGAAGGAATTGATGAAACAGATCAAAATACAATGAACTTTATTTCGACTATAAAAAAATCGTTTTCTAATACTAATATCAATAATAATAATTCAAATATTTATCATTGTTATAATCATGGTTTATCCTCCTTGTCCCAAGCATATGTATTTTACAAATTATCACAAACCCAATTACTTAACAAGTATCACTTGAGACCTGTACTTCAATATACCAGGACCCATTCTTTTATTAAGGATAAAATCAAAGATTATTGTATGACACGAGGAATATTTGATTCCAAATCAAAGCAAAAGAAAATTTATAAGTCTGAAAAAAATGAATGGAAAAACTGGTTAAAGGGCCATTATCAATACAATTTATCTCAGACAAAATGGTCTCGATTAGTACCTAAAAAATGGCGAAATAGAATCAACCAACGTTCTACGATTCAAAAAAAAAACTCAATTAAATTTGATTCACATAAAAAAGAAAAAGACCAATTAATTCATTACATGAAAAAAAATTATTATGTGATGGCAGTGGATTCATTAACGAGTCAAAAAGAAAAATTTAAAAAACACTACAGATATTCTCTTTTATCACATAAATATATGAATTATGGGAATAGGAAGGTTTATGAATCAACATTGCAAGTAAAAGGAGACCAAGAAATTCCATACAATTTGAATACACTGAAACCCGAATCATTTTATGTATTGGTAAGTATACCTATTGGTAATTTTCTCGAAAAGGAATATATTATTGCTACACATAAAAATCTGGATAGAAAATATTTTGATTGTAGAATTCCCCATATTTGTCTTAGAAAAAATATCGACATTGAGACCTGGACCAATACGCATATCAGCACCAAAATTGAGAAAAATACTAAGACTGAAAACAAAATTATCAAAAAATTAAAAAAAAAAGATATTTTTTCTAAGACAATTCATAAAGGAATTAAACCATCCAATCAAAAAAGTGTTTTTTTTGATTGGATGGGAATGAATCAAGAAAAGCTTTATCGTACCATATCAAATATAGAACCCCGGTTCTTCCCAGAATTTGTGCCACTCTTTGATGCATATAGGATTAAACCATGGATCATACCAATCAAATTTATTCTTTTGAATTTTGATTTCTATGAAAATATTAGTCAAAATAAAAAAAAGAATGTTGAAGACAATTACGTGAGATCAGACATTAAAAATGGTAAAAAGAAAAAACAATCCAATAAAAAGAAGGAAGCAGAACTGGATCTCTTTCTGAAAAAATATTTCCTTTTTCAATTAAGATGGAATGACTCCTTGAATCAAAAAATGATCAGTAATATCAAGGTATATTGTCTCCTACTTAGACTGAAAAATCCAAGCAAAATTGCTATATCCTCGATTCAAAGAGGAGAGATGCGTCTGGATAGAATACTAATTCATAAAAATCTAACTCTTACAGAATTTATAAAAAAAGGAATATTGATTGTCGAACCGATTCGTTTATCTATAAAAAGGGATGGAAAATTTTTTATATATCAAACCTTAGGTATTTCATTGATCGATAAAATGAAGCACCAAACTAACAGAAAATGTATAAAAAAAAGATATGTTGATAAGAAGAATTTTGATAAATCCGTTGCAAGACACGACAATATACTTGTGAATGGAGACAAAAGTAATTATGATTTCTTTGTTCCTGAAAATATTCTATCTCCTAGACGTCGTAGAGAATTGAGAATTCTAATTTGTTTTAATTCTCGTAATTGGAATTTTGTGGATCGAAATTTAGTATTTTGCAATGAAAGCAACATAGGAAACTCTGGAAAATTTTTGAATGAGGACAAACATTTTAATACTAATACAGATACAAATAAATTCATTAAATGCAAATTGTTTCTTTGGCCCAATTACCGATTAGAAGATTTAGCTTGTATGAATCGCTATTGGTTTAATACCAATAATGGCAGTCGTTTTAGTATGTCAAGGATATATATGTATCCACGATTCATAATTTGTTAATAGTATATTTCCTATATATCTGTGATATTTTTGATATTTTTCGGTAGATGAAAGCCGAGAATGTAGAAATGTATTTTCTCTTTCTTTTCTATCCAAATCAAATTTTAAGATTTGGATAGAAAAGAAAAAAATAGGAAAAAATCCAAATTTTTGTGTGTACTAGATTAAAAAAACAGGCATAAAGATTATTATTTTTATTTTTCCTGATCGATTCGGTAAAGTAAAATAAATCCATGGGAAAGAAAAAAAGATAGAAACATTTTTTTATGATCAAAAATTCATTCATTTCAGTTATTTCACAAGAAGAAAAAGAAGAAAACAAAGGTTCTGTTGAATTTCAAGTATTAAGTTTCACCAGTAAGATACGTAGACTTACTTCACATTTGGAATTGCACAAAAGAGATTTTTTAGCCCAAAGAGGTCTACGAATAATTCTGGGAAAACGTCAACGGATCCTGGCTTATTTGTCAAAGAAAAATGGAGTCCGTTATAAGAAATTAATGGATCAGTTGGATATTCGGGAACCAAAAACTCGTTAATTTAATCGTTTGAATTTTTTTTTTTTATTTTATTAGATTTTTCATTTTGATGAACCTCGTTTTGAGGAATTCGTGGAATAATGAATTAAGGAAGAAAAAGTATGACTATACCGGCTACAAGAAAAGATCTCATGATAGTCAATATGGGCCCTCACCACCCATCAATGCATGGTGTTCTTCGACTGATCGTTACTCTCGATGGTGAAGATGTTATTGATTGCGAACCCATATTGGGATATTTACACAGAGGAATGGAAAAAATAGCAGAAAACCGAACAATTATACAATATCTTCCTTATGTAACACGTTGGGATTATTTAGCTACTATGTTCACAGAGGCAATAACGGTAAATGCACCAGAACAATTGGAAAATGTTCAAGTACCTCAGAGAGCCAGTTATATCAGAGTAATTATGCTGGAACTGAGCCGTATAGCTTCTCATTTGTTATGGCTTGGACCTTTTATGGCAGATATCGGTGCACAGACTCCCTTTTTCTATATTTTCAGAGAGAGAGAGTTGTTATATGACTTATTCGAAGCCGCCACAGGTATGCGAATGATGCATAATTATTTCCGCATCGGAGGAGTAGCTGCTGATCTACCTCATGGCTGGATAGATAAATGTTTGGATTTCTGCGATTATTCTTTAACAGGGGTTCTTGAATATCAAAAACTTATTACACGGAATCCTATTTTTTTGGAACGAGTTGAAAGAGTGGGCATTATTGGTGTAGAGGAAGCAATAAATTGGGGTTTATCAGGACCAATGTTACGAGCTTCTGGAATCCAATGGGATCTTCGTAAGGTTGATCATTATGAGTGTTACAATGAATTCGATTGGGAAGTCCAATGGCAAAAAGAAGGAGATTCGTTAGCTCGTTATTTAGTACGAATAGGTGAAATGGGGGAATCTATAAAAATTATTCAACAGGCTCTAGAAGGAATTCCTGGAGGTCCCTATGAGAATTTAGAAGTCCGACGCTTTGATAGAGCAAAAAATTCCGAATGGAATGATTTTGAATATAGATTTATTAGTAAAAAACCTTCACCCAATTTTGAATTGTCGAAACAAGAACTTTATGTCAGAGTAGAAGCCCCAAAAGGAGAATTAGGAATTTATTTGATAGGGGATAATAGCATTTTCCCCTGGAGATGGAAAATTCGCCCACCCGGTTTTATCAATTTGCAAATTCTTCCTCAGCTAGTTAAAAGAATGAAATTGGCTGATATCATGACGATACTAGGTAGTATAGATATCATTATGGGAGAAGTTGATCGTTGAAATGATAATTGATACGACAGAAGTACAAGCTATCAATTCTTTTTATACATCGGAATCCATAAAAGAAATCTATGGACTCATATGGATGTTTGTATCCATTTTTATCCTTATATTTGGAATCATAATAGGGGTACTAGTAATTGTGTGGTTAGAAAGAGAAATATCTGCAACGATACAACAACGTATTGGGCCTGAATATGCTGGTCCGTTAGGAATTCTTCAAGCTCTAGCAGATGGGACTAAATTACTTTTTAAGGAGGACCTACTCCCATCTAGAGGGGATATTCGTTTGTTTAGTGTCGGACCGTCTATAGCGGTCATATCAATTCTACTAAGTTATTTAGTAATTCCTTTTGGATACCGCCTTGTTTTAGGTGATCTCAGTATAGGTGTTTTTTTATGGATCACCATTTCAAGTATTGCCCCTATTGGGCTTCTTATGTCAGGATATGGATCGAATAATAAATATTCTTTTTCAGGTGGTCTACGAGCTGCTGCTCAATCTATTAGTTATGAAATACCATTAACTCTATGTGTGTTATCAATATCTCTACGTGTGATTCGTTGGAACATGAACTTTTACCTCTTTCCTAGAAATAAATAAAGAAAAGAGGTTGAATGTATTGAATAGATATTTTTTTTTTATTCATCGATGAATTAAACCAGATAGTTATATGAGTGAAACAAAACGGCTTATAAATTTGCAGTAAGAAGAGAAAATCTCATTCCCTATGTACAAGAATGAAATTAAAGTAAACATAAGCAGCGTAAACTGTTTACCCCAAGATGGAGATTCTTTGATTAGTCATGATATCTTGAAGCGGGTGCAAAAGATCAACTGTATGGAGTTTCCACTACTGCCTTGTATGTATTAACATACCGGGGATCAATCAAAAATCGGTGGACAGTTAGGAACACCAAGGTACACAAAGGATTAGTAATGGGGATAATGTAAGGTATCAAAAAAAGAGATATTTCTGCATAAAACGAATCATAATAAGGGCTTTAAGTTGGTAGAAATGATCAAGAAGTATCTCCCTTCGATTCCGATCTCGAGTATGCTCCTATTCACTGATTAAAGAAATGACTATCAAGAACGAATTAATCCTTTATTTTTTTTTTTTTTTTTTTTTTTTCTAAATACCTTCTTCTGAGACAGAAGAACAGGAACAAAAGAAATGGAATGCAATAATCGAATGAATAAATAATTTTTTTTTATTCATTCTTTCTTTCCTATATCCGTATTCATACATACGGAATTCTTATCATTATTTATGAACTAATGCCTATGTCAATATATATATTGATAACGAATATTTTATTGAAAGATTAAGTTATTACCGAACAAAGAAAAATTATCATTATAAGGATGAGATCAATTCGGAAGCACTTTTTTTTTTCTTATTATAGCGGACAGAATTCCATTGGTCTAATTTTGGACTCTCCGATATATCTTTATTCGATCTATCCTCCAAAGAGGGTGAAAATACCGAACCAGTCCTTAAATTTATTTGTGGCCATAGAGGAGCCGTATGAAGCTGAAGTTTCATGTACGGTTTTGTAATAGCGATGGGAACAGTGATGTTATTATCGACTATGATTATCTAATAGTTCAAGTACAGTTGATATAGTTGAAGCACAGTCAAAATATGGTTTTTGGGGGTGGAATCTGTGGCGTCAACCTATAGGGTTTATTGTTTTTCTAATTTCTTCTCTAGCCGAATGTGAGAGATTGCCATTTGATTTACCGGAAGCAGAGGAGGAATTAGTAGCAGGTTATCAAACCGAATATTCAGGTATCAAATTCGGTTTATTTTATATTGCTTCTTACCTAAATCTATTACTTTCTTCATTATTTGTAACAGTTCTTTACTTAGGTGGGTGGAATTTTTCTATTCCGTACATATCTATTCCTGAACTTTTCGGAATAAATAAAATGACCGGAGTTTTTGGAATTACAATTGGTATCTTTATTACATTAGCTAAAGCTTATTTGTTTCTGTTCATTCCTATCACAACAAGATGGACTTTGCCTAGGATAAGAATGGACCAGCTATTAAATCTTGGATGGAAATTTCTTTTACCTATTTCTTTAGGTAATCTATTATTGACAACTTCTTCCCAACTTGTTTCACTATAAATAAGAAAATACGATAACGATATTCCAGATTCATAACCTCTTTCAAACAAGAGAAAGAAACATCAATTTATTCTTGGATATTTACAATATGTTCTCTATGGTGACTGGGTTCATGAATTATAGTCAACAAACAATACGAGCTGCAAGGTATATTGGTCAAAGTTTCGTAATTACCTTATCCCACACAAATCGTTTACCTATAACTATTCAATATCCTTATGAAAAATCGATCCCATCAGAGCGTTTCCGTGGTCGAATCCACTTTGAATTTGATAAATGTATTGCTTGTGAAGTATGTGTTCGTGTATGCCCAATAGATCTACCCGTTGTTGATTGGAGATTTGAAAGAGATATTAAAAAAAAACAATTGCTTAATTATAGTATTGATTTTGGGGTCTGTATATTTTGTGGTAATTGTGTAGAGTATTGTCCAACAAACTGTTTATCAATGACTGAAGAATATGAACTTTCTACTTCTGATCGTCACGATTTGAATTATAATCAAATTGCTTTGGGTCGGTTACCAATGTCAATAATTGGAGATTACACAATTCAAACAGTTATGAATTCGACTCAAATCAAAATAGACAAAGATAAACTCTTTGATTCAAGAACGATTACCAATTACTAATATTTAGTTTTGATATAAAAGACCCAAGCTTTTTTTATTTTGTTTGGTCAGTAACTACAAATAATAACTAATAATTTTAGATTTTTGAGAATTATTCTTTGATTTAAACTGAGAATATATTTTCTCGTGATGATTTAGAAATATACAATCCCCATTACTCTTTTCTCGATAATTTTATCTATATCTACATTAATCCATAAAAAAAAAGTTTTAATTCAAGCATCATATACAAGAAAAAAAATGGGGCAACCCCTTTTCCTTTCCTGGACCATTCAGTAAGGTCATGAAATATTTCGACTTATTTATTAATTTATTATTTTAATAATGGATTTACCTGGACCCATACATGATATTCTTGTAGTATTTTTTGGATCAGTTCTTGTATTAGGAGGTCTGGGAGTAGTATTACTTACCAATCCCATTTTTTCCGCCTTTTCGTTGGGATTGGTTCTTGTTTGTATATCCTTATTCTATATTCTATCGAATTCCTATTTTGTAGCTGCTGCACAGCTACTTATTTATGTTGGAGCTATAAATGTTTTAATAATATTTGCTGTAATGTTCATGAATGGTTCAGAATATTCCAATGATTCCCATTTTTGGACCATTGGAGATGGGGTCACTTCACTAGTTTGTACAAGTATTCTTTTTTCACTAATTACTATTATCCCAGATACGTCATGGTACGGAATTTTTTGGACTACAAGATCAAACCATATTATAGAACAGGACCTAATAAGTAACATTCAACAAATTGGTATTCATTTATCAACAGATTTTTATCTTCCGTTTGAACTTATTTCCATAATTCTTTTAGTTTCCTTGATAGGTGCAATTACTATGGCCCGTCAATAATAAATACTTAGAATTTCATTCTAAGATTTATAAATTCTAAATAAATAAAATTAATGGAAAGGTTTAAGGTTTTTAATTAAACCTATCTATTGCCAATACCTTCTTTTATTCTGTAATCGTTCTATTCTAATCAATCGAATGGGTTGAATTGTTGTTCATATTGAAATGAATCGAGATTGATAAGGAGTTAGTCAATGATGTTCGAGCATGTACTTTTTTTGAGTGTCTATTTATTCTCTATCGGTATCTATGGATTGATCACAAGTCGAAAGATGATTAGAGCACTTATGTGTCTTGAGCTTATACTCAATTCGGTTAATATCAATCTCGTAACATTTTCTGATATATTTGATAGTCGCCAATTAAAAGGCGACATTTTCTCAATCTTTGTTATAGCTGTTGCGGCTGCTGAAGCAGCTATTGGGCTAGCTATTGTTTCATCAATCCATCGTAACAGAAAATCAACTCGTATCAATCAATCGAATTTGTTGAATAATTAGTTATGATCATAAGATACATAATATCACATAGAATATTAATCTATTAGATATTATATAATATTAAAATTATATATTAAAATTATAATAAATATTATATAAAAAATAAAATTAAATTAATTCTAATCTAATTTTATTAGAATTAATATGTTATTATTCATTATTTTATTATAATTATTATATTATTATATCATATTATTATATATATATATAATTATATAATATATACATATACTTATTTTTTTTTTTATTATAATTTTATTATTTTAACTTATTATTTTTTATTTTTTTTAATAATAATAATTATTATTATATATTAATATTATTTTTTATTTATAATAGTATTGAATTAATTTACTATTGAATAATATGAATAATAAATATTTTCATGTTGAATAAATACTTTGAATTAATATTGAAATATTGACCAATTTTTTGGTCAATTTGAATTCACATGTGCAACTCGCATGATCATGGTTGTTGAAAGAGAAATCAAAGTCTCTTGGACTTTTTTCATGAACATATTTAGAAATATATTGATTCTTAAAATTTTGATAAACCACTGCTTCGTCTGGTGTCTACAATATAAATGTATGATTCATTTACTATTAATTTTATTTTACCAGATCGAAAATTTTTTATGTTCAAAACTGTAATTTATAGATCCAATGTCACATTCAGTAAAAATTTATGATACATGTATAGGGTGTACTCAATGTGTACGAGCCTGCCCCACAGATGTATTGGAAATGATACCTTGGGACGGATGTAAAGCTAAGCAAATTGCTTCCGCACCAAGAACCGAAGACTGTGTAGGTTGTAAGAGATGTGAATCCGCCTGCCCAACAGATTTTTTGAGTGTACGTGTTTATTTATGGCATGAAACAACTCGCAGCATGGGTCTGTCTTATTGATACGTTACAAAAAACTCCACTTGAATCATTTGATTCCTCTTTACCGACAAAAGCCCGTGCTCGATAAAATTGATTATTTCGAGCACGGGCTTCTCTGGTCAAAACATATCTTGTCTTTATCACGAGTTATTTTCCTTGGTTAACAATACTTGTAGTTTTGCCGATATTCGCGGGTTCCTCAATTTTCTTTTTTCCTCATAGAGGAAATAAGATGTTTAGATGGTATACTATTTGTATATGTTTATTAGAACTTCTTCTAACAACCTATGCATTCTGTTATCATTTCCAATTGGACGATCCATTAATCCAATTGGAAGAAGATTATAAATGGATAGATATTTTTGATTTTCACTGGAGACTGGGAATCGATGGACTTTCCATAGGACCCATTTTACTGACAGGATTTATCACTACTTTAGCTACTTTAGCAGCTTGGCCAGTTACGAGAAATTCGCGATTGTTCTATTTCCTGATGTTAGCAATGTACAGCGGTCAAATAGGATCATTTTCTTCTCGAGACCTTTTACTTTTTTTCATCATGTGGGAGTTAGAATTAATTCCTGTTTACTTACTTTTATCCATGTGGGGAGGAAAAAAACGTCTATACTCGGCTACAAAGTTTATTTTGTACACAGCAGGGGGTTCTATTTTTCTCTTAATAGGAGTTCTAGGTATGGGTTTATATGATTCCAATGAACCAACATTAGATTTTGAAAGATTAGCTAATCAATCATATCCTGTGGCATTGGAAATAATATTATATTTTGGTTTCTTTATTGCTTATGCTGTCAAATCGCCGATTATACCCCTGCATACATGGTTACCAAATACCCATGGAGAAGCACATTACAGTACATGTATGCTTCTAGCTGGAATCTTATTAAAAATGGGAGCATATGGATTGATTCGGATCAATATGGAATTATTACCCCACGCTCATTCTATATTTTCTCCCTGGTTGGTAATAGTTGGAACGATACAAATAATCTATGCAGCTTTCATTTCTATCGGTCAACGCAATTTTAAAAAGAGAATAGCCTATTCCTCTGTATCTCACATGGGTTTTACAATTATAGGAATTGGTTCTATAACCGACATGGGACTAAATGGAGCTATTTTACAAATAATCTCTCATGGATTTATTGGTGCTGCACTTTTTTTCTTGGCGGGAACGAGTTGTGATAGAATACGTCTTGTTTATCTCGACGAAATGGGAGGGATATCCATCCCAATGCCAAAAATATTTACTATGTTCAGTAGTTTCTCGATGGCTTCTCTTGCATTGCCAGGAATGAGTGGTTTTGTTGCGGAATCAGTAGTATTTTTGGGAATAATTACTAGTCCAAAATATCTTTTAATCCCAAAAATACTAATTACTTTTGTAATGGCAATTGGAGTGATATTAACTCCTATTTATTTATTATCTATGGCACGTCAGATGTTCTATGGATACAAGCTATTCAATGTTCCACACTCTAATTTTTTGGATTCTGGACCACGAGAACTATTTGTTTCAATTTGTATCTTTCTACCCATAATAGGGATTGGTATTTATCCTGATTTCGTTCTCTCGTTATCAGTTGACAGGGTACAAGCTATCCTATCTAATTACTTTTATAGATAGTGTTTCATTAACGAGACAAAAAGTCTTATAATTCTTTAATTTTAAGATAAAAAAAAAAAATCGTTCGCTGTACAATGCAAAAAAATAAAGTGAATTAGATATTGTAATGAGATACATTTCGAGTTTTTGTTTTGACAGGTTGTCAAAACAAAAACTCGAACAAGCAAACTTTCGTTATATATGGGACGATATTCTTATGTATTTTTCATGTAGCTTATTTAATTAGATGTTAGTGTGAATGAACCATAACTATGTAAACCTATTCCTAATAGATTGACCCCAAAGTAGCATATCCAAATTATAAAAAATCCTATAGAAGCTATAAGTGCCGAATTCGTACCTTGTAAACTTTGATTTGTTCTAGTATGTGAATAAATCGCGAATATGGTCCAAGTAATAAATGCCCAAGTTTCCTTGGGGTCCCAACTCCAATAAGATCCCCATGCTTCATTGGCCCATACTGCTCCACAAAGAATGCCTATGGTTAAAAAGGTAAACCCTAAACTAATCATACGATAACTCCAATAATCCAAACGCTGAGTCAATTGATATTTGTAATAATTTCGAAATGAAAGAAAAGAAGTGTTTTTAAAAACACTTCTTCTTTTTTCATTCAAGTATTTAATCTCACCAAAGAAAAATGATCTAATTAAGAAATTATTGCTTTTACAAAAAAAATGGATGTTGTTTCGAAATGTAATGACTAGAAGAGCGATTGATAATAACGATCCGCATAAAAGAGCTGCATAGCTCAATAACATCATACTTACGTGCATCATTAACCACTGAGATTGTAGAGCAGGTACTAATATTGCGGATTGATGCATTTCCGTTGAAAGACCCGACGTAGCGAAGCCTTGAGTAAAAATAGTACTTGGGGTAGTTATTATGCTTAAATCATTTTTATGGTTCAATTTCTTGGAAATTATATGAATAATAAATAAACTACATGAAAGGAAGATTAATGACTCGTATAAATTACTTAACGGAAAATGTCCCGAAAAAATCCAACGAGAAATTAATAATCCTATTATAGAGAAAAAGGTGGCTATCATCCCTTTTTCCGATGAATCACGTAATCCTACGATTTCGTAGACTAATAAGTTCATGAAATGAATCGTAATCACAATTGAAATGATCGAAAAAGAGATATGAGTTAATATATGTTCTAAAGTCACAAATATCATAAAAAAAGTGTCCCATTACAGAATTTCAATCGGAAATTAAATACATTATAAGATACATTGTGTCTCTTTTAGAGGATGCCGCCACTCGGACTCGAACCGAGATGCTCTAGCACTGCTTCCTAAGAGCAGCGTGTCTACCGATTTCACCATGGCGGCTTACTTGAAATAATAATATTCAAGTCATGTTGAATCGTCAAGAATCAAGGATTCAATATAGTTTAGGAAACATTAGAATCGATGAAAAAAGACTCGTTTAAATTCATATTTGAATCTTCATTCAATAAAATAATCTTTAGTTAGTATCGTCCTAGGTTCAGTATTTAACAATCAACTTTGACGTACTATAAACTAAGTTCCCCCGATAGAGTTTAAATTTCGATAGTTTTGCTCTCAGTCGAGGTATAGAATTAAGAATTGTCCTTTTTCTTTCTATTTTATTTATTTTTTTCAAAAAAATAAATAAAATAACTAAGATCTCATATGTATTACAATTTCATCACTAAATCCATTGGGAATTTTTCTAACGATTCCGATACTTTAGTATCATTAAGTATTAATACTCTTCATTGTGTATATTTATTTATATAATATTTATATAATATAAATAAGTATAATATTTATATAATATAAATAAGGTAACATTTAACAAACCAATTAAGTTTTAGGTTAGGTATATAACAAAACAAAAGAGTTTAAATTTCTATGTCAATTTTACTATTCACAATAGAAAATCTTAATCCTATTTTTCTATTGTGAAAAGTTAATGGATAGGGAAAAAATACTATTCTTAATAAGAACCCAATATACAGAAAACTCTTATTCTACATACCACATACCACAGCAGCTAGTTATAACTAATATTGAGTAGTTCAATACATTAATTAATGTGAATTGTTCATCTTAAAAAATTTTCAGTTCTCCGGGCTATGTCAACTCCGATTATCCCAAGACTTTATTATTTGTTTGTCGCACAAAAAAACTTTTTGAATGTCCGGTAGAAACCGATTTTGCTAAAGAAAAAGCTTTTACTGCAGTTAAATATCCTTTTTTCTTCCAAATATTCCTACGAATATGTTTTTTTGACATAGAAATACGTTTTTTTGGAACTGCCATTCAAAAAGGGTTACTTTTTTTTATTTATCGTTGTATGTGAAAGACATGTATTGTTCGGAATAGATCGTTTTTTTTAATCATTATTCTGTGAATAATAGTTTTTTTACTTTTTTTTACTTTCAATATTTAACATAATTTAACATAAAATAAAATAATATATATATAATTTTTTTATTATTATTTATTATTATATTATTATTTATTATTATATATATATATTTCATTATTATTGTTTATTGTTCTTTTCGAAAGAGATAAGAATTGGTGAATCGGAAACAATTTTAAATAAAAAAAAAAAAAAATTCAATTTGTTTGTTTTCTTATGGAACATACATATCAATATGCATGGATAATTCCTTTTCTTCCACTTACAGTTACTATGTCAATAGGATTTGGACTTATATTTATTCCGACAGCAACAAAAAATATTCGTCGTATATGGGCTTTTCCTAGTATTTTTCTGTTAAGTATAGCTATGGGATTTTCGGCCAATCTGTCTATTCAACAAATAAATGGAAGTTTTATTTATCAATATCTATGGTCTTGGACCATAAATATTGATTTTTCCTTAGAGTTTGGATATTTGATCGATCCACTTACTTCTATTATGTCAATACTAATTACTACTGTTGGAGTCATGATTCTTTTTTATAGTGACAATTATATGTCTCACGACCAAGGATATTTGAGATTTTTTGCTTATATGAGTTTTTCCAATACTTCCATGTTGGGATTAGTTACTAGTTCTAATTTGATACAAATTCATATTTTTTGGGAACTAGTGGGAATGTGTTCCTATTTATTAATAGGGTTTTGGTTCACACGACCAATTGCCGCAAGTGCTTGTCAAAAAGCTTTTGTAACTAATCGTGTAGGAGATTTTGGTTTATTATTAGGAATCTTAGGTCTTTATTGGATAACAGGTAGTTTGGAATTTCGGGATTTGTTCAAAATAGCTAATAACTTGATCCATAATAATGGGGTCAGCTCCTTATTTGCTACTTTGTGTGCCTCTTTATTATTTGTCGGTGCAGTTGCTAAATCTGCACAATTCCCCCTCCACGTATGGTTACCTGATGCCATGGAAGGACCTACTCCTATCTCGGCCCTTATACACGCTGCTACTATGGTAGCAGCAGGAATTTTTCTTGTAGCTCGGCTTATTCCTCTTTTCATAGACATACCTTATATAATGAATTTCATTTCTTTAATAGGTGTAATAACAATACTATTAGGGGCTACTTTTTCTCTTGCTCAAAGAGACATTAAAAGAAGTTTAGCCTATTCTACAATGTCTCAATTAGGTTATATTATGTTAGCTCTAGGTATAGGTTCTTATCGAGCGGCTTTATTCCATTTGATCACTCATGCCTATTCTAAAGCTTTATTGTTTTTAGGATCTGGATCTATTATTCATTCAATGGAACCTATTGTTGGATATTCACCAGAAAAAAGTCAAAATATGGTTCTTATGGGTGGTTTAACAAGATATGTTCCAATTACAAAAACGACTTTTTTATTAGGTACACTTTCTCTTTGTGGTATTCCACCTCTTGCTTGTTTTTGGTCCAAAGACGAAATTCTTAATGATAGTTGGTTATATTCACCAATTTTTGCAATAATACCTTTTTTCACAATAGGATTAACCGCATTTTATATGTTTCGGGTATATTTACTTACTTTTGATGGGTATTTACGCGTTTATTTTCAAAATCACAGTAGCACTAAAAATAACTCGTTCTATTCAATATCTCTATGGGGAAAAGAAGCACCAAAAACAGTCAAGAAAAATTTACTTTTATCAACAATGAATAGTAAGGTCTACTTTTTTTCAAAAGATCCATATCAATTTATTGATAATGATAAGATACGATACTTTAGTACTTACTTTGGAAATAAATATACTTCCATGTATCCTCACGAATCAGACAATACTATGCTATTTACTCTACTTGTATTGGTACTATTTACTTTGTTCGTTGGATCAATAGGAATTTCTTTTGATCAAGGAGTAATGAATTTTGATATATTATCGAAATGGTTAACCCCATCCAAAAATCTTTTCCATCCAAATTCGAATTATTCTGTGAATTGGTATGAATTTTTTACAAATTCCATTTTTTCAGTAAGTATAGCCATTTTCGGATTATTCATAGCATATATTTTATATGGGTCTGTTTATTCATTTTTCCAGAATTTGGACTTAATCAATTCATTTGTAAAAGGGAGACCTAAGAGAATTATCTTGGACCAAATAAAAAGTGTTATATACAATTGGTCATATAATCGTGGTTACATAGATATTTTTTATACTAGAGTTTTAGTCATGGGTATAAGAGGAATAACCAAGCTAACTCAGTTTTTTGATAGACATATAATTGATGGAATTACAAATGGAGTTGGTCTTACAAGTTCACTTATAGGTGAAGGGATCAGATATATGGGGGGGGGACGAATCTCGTCTTATTTATTCTTATATTTTTTTTATGTCTCAATATTTTTWKTCTTTTTTTTGTTCATTGGTATAAACCCAATAATTATA